CTTCTCTCGGAGTTAAACTTCCATTTGTCCATATTTCGAGAAAGAGTATCTCTTGGTTTTCATTCCCATAAGAATGAATACTATGATTCACGTTTCGAACAGGCATGAATAGAGCATCTATAGGGTAACTTCCATCTTGAAAGTTATTTGGCGCTTTTATACGATATCCGCGATTTCTCTCGAGTTGTAATCCAATACACAAATCAATTGGTTCTGTCAAGCTAGCTATATGCTGTGTATTGTCAACTATTTCGACATAAGGTGGCAAGATGATATCTTGAGCAGTTACACATCTAGGGCCCCTAACACAAATAGACGCCTCACAAGTTCCATATAGATTACTTCTCAATACAATTTCTTTCAAATTCATTAAAATTTCGTGTACTGATTCTTGAATACCTACTATGGTAGAGTATTCATGTGGTATTTTCTCAAATTTTGCACATGTGATACATGTTCCTTCTATTTCTCCAAGCAAAGCTCTTCGCATCGCAACGCCTATTGTGTCAGCTTGACCTTTCATCAGTGGAGAGAGAATAAAGCGCCCATAATAAAGACATTTACTATCTGTTCTTGATTCAACACACTTCCACTGCAGTCTACGGGTAGATACTCTTATTTTCTCTCGAGCCATAGTAATATTATAAAATATTGATCATATTTTTGAATCATTTATTTCTCTTGAAATTTCTTCAATTTTTATTTCTACACACGTCTTTTTTTAGGAGGCCTACAGCCATTATGCGGCATAGGGGTTACGTCTAGCACGAACCTTACTCGTACACCACTTCTACGAATAGCCCGTAATGCTCCATCCCTTCCGAGACCGGTACCCTTTATCCTGACTTCTGCTCGTTGCATACCCTGCCCTACCACTGGACGAATAGCACTTCCCGCCGCGGTTTGAGCCGCAAAGGGTGTCCCTCTTTTTGCACCCCTGAATCCACAAGTACCGGCGGAAGCCCAAGAAACCACCCGACCCCCTACATCCGTAACAGTCACAATGGTATTGTGGAAACCTGCTTGAACATGAATAACGCCCTTTGGTATTTTACGTGCAGCAGTCTTACGCGAACGAATACGACGCCGCCGATAAACAATTCTTGGTCCGTGTTTTGCCATATTTTATCATCTCATAAATATGAGTCAGAGATATATGGATATATCCATTTCATGTCAAAACAAATCCTTCATTTTTTTTTACGGAAATCAAATCTTTTACAAAATTCCTTTTATTTTTAGTAGAATAATTATCCTTGTCGTTGTTTATGTTTTGAGTTAGAACAAATTACTATAATTCGTCCTCGTCTGCGGATCAGACGACATTTTTCACAAATTTTACGAACAGAGGCCCCTTTTTTCATATTTGTCATTCCTTACTTTAATTCCGAGTCTATTTCTTGGAAGAAAATAAGTTTCTTGAAATTTTGAACCTCGAATTGTATTCTCATGGGAAGGAATGTTGAAGTTGAAAAACCACTTAGTCCTTTGAATCATCCGAATCATCTGAATCGTTGTGGGGGAATCTATAAATTATACGGCCTTTGGTTAAATCATAACGGCTTATTTCAATCTTAACCCTATCTCCCGGTAGGATTCGTATAGAATTACGTCGTATCTTTCCTGAAATATAACCTAGAACTACCCCCTGTTCATTATCTAAACGAACGTGGAACATAGCATTAGGAAATGATTGAATAACCAATCCTTCTAATATCCACTTTTCTTCTTTCATTCCAAGCAAAACCTCCTTTTAAGGTACCAACTAATAGGGGGAAGAGAATAGATAACCTGCTCGTTCTATCACAAACAAATAAGAAATTTTTGATCTAACTCGGATATCAGAAGGATTACCATATATAACATAAAATTTCTCCACCAATTCCTTCTAGTCGAGCTTCCCGATCCGTCATTATACCTCGAGAGGTAGAAAGAATTACAATTCCCATTCCACTTAAAATTCTAGGAATTCGTTGATAGTTAGAATAGATTCGTAGACCAGGCCGACTGACTCTTTTTAAATTTAAAGTATTTCTATATGGTCCTTTCCTATTTCTTCTATGTCGCAGAGTTAAAACCAAAAAATATTTGTTTCTTTCTTGGTGTTTTCTCGCATTTTCAATAAAGCCTTCTCGTAAAAGTATTTTAACAATGCTTTCGGTGATGTTAGTAGATGCTATTCGAACTGTTCCTTTTCTATTCATGTCAGCATTTCGTATAGAGGTTATTATATCAGCAATAGTGTCCCTACCCATGATAAACTAAAATCAGTGGTGTCTCCGAATTTTTATATAATCAACATGCTTTTTTTATTAGTTTATTTTTTTTATGAATTAAAAAAAATAAAAAAAAAAATTCAAAATGAAAGGTATATACGTGATACACAATCTACAATTTCATTCAAATATCCTACTTCTCATCTTATAATACCTCAGGAGCTAATGAAAGTATTTTAGGAAAGTTTTTTTTCAATTCCAGGACAATCCCACCAAAAACTCTACTTCCTTTTGGATTTCCTTTTTGATCAATGATAACTGCAGCATTGTCATCATATCGTATTAGCAGACCATTGTCGCGTTTGAGTTCTTTACAGGTACGTACAATTACAGCTCTGATCACTTCTGATCTTTCTAAGCGCGTACTTGGTATTGCTTTTTTGATCACAGCAACAATAACGTCACCAATACGAGCATATCGACGATTGCTAGCTCCTATGATTCGAATACACATTAATTTTCGAGCCCCGCTGTTGTCTGCTACATTCAAATGGGTTTGAGGTTGAATCATATCTTCTTTTTATCTGTTCTTTCGATAAATGCAAACAAACAAAGGGCGAAAAAGAAAAAGAAATATTGTTTGCCAAAAATAAAAAGTAAAAAGAATCTACGGTTGTTTTTATCCCCAAGATCTATTTCCTTTGGTTCTACATTCCTATCCTGAAATAATGAATTGAGTTCGTACAGGCATTTTAGATGCCGCTATCGAGATGGCCCGAAGGGCTATCTTTTCTGATACTCCGCTTATTTCATAAAGTATTCGACCGGGTTTGACAACAACTACCCAATATCGGGGGGATCCTTTCCCCGAACCCATACGGCTTTCCGCAGATTTTACTGTAACTGGTTTGTCTGGAAATATACGTACCCATATTTTTCCACCGCGGCGTGCATTTCGCGTCATTGCTCGCCGACCTGCTTCTATTTGTCTAGACGTGATCCAAGCAGGTTCAAGTGCCTGAAGAGCATATCTTCCGAAACAAATACGATTCCCCCGATAAGATATTCCCTTCATTCTTCCTCTATGTTGTTTACAGAATCTGGTTCTTTTGGGGTTATAGTTGATGGTTTTTTCTTAATTCCACCTCTACTACAGAACCGGACGTGAGAGTTTCTTCTCATCCGGCTCCTCGCGAATGAAAAAATTTCAATTTTAATTGAATATGAATATTTAAAAATTGAATTCGAATTAGAATAGAATTATAAATTAATATATAGATTAATATATTCTAAATTTGAAAATGAATAAAAATGAATAATAAAAATGAATAGAATAATAATATTGAATTAAGATATACATTTAATAATACACTAAATCAATAGATTCTTTGATATTCATCTAATTTATTAGATATTTTTATATTAGGATATATAAGGAAATTTGAAATATATTATATATATAGTTTGTCTATATTTTTTTGTATAGATATATTTTATTAGATTGCATTGCTAAAATAAAATGTGAGCAATTTAATAAAAAAGGAATTTTCGCGGGCGAATATTTACTCTTTCAATATCTATTTTAGTTTTATAGGATTAGTTTTTCACTTTTCAGAATAGATGAATTGGTCTCTGGTTCGTTCCGCCATCCTTCCCAATGAATCATTAGGATTCTTTTTCAATTGAATCTTCTGTATTCATGGATTACATCGTTCCCATCGCCTCTTGATTAATGATTAGGTCTGAATTCTACAATGGAGCCCTTAATGAACTTTGTTCTTGAGCCAACCCTCTTAGTCTTTATTGGCCGGAGGCTCTTACTTTTTTCTTTTTTCTATGAATAGATTCATATCAGATAATTATGTGTGAATCTGTATTCATGCTTTATTACATTGTCTTTTATGATATGATTCAAAGACCTTACATAGTGGAATCGTATATCATTTAGATTCATTTTTTTCTTTCTTTCGCCTTTCCATTTATCCGCATCCCCCTCCTTTAATGTATATTTTTCTTTTTTTTTTCTTTTGCTTGACAACTCATTTGATTTCTTGTTTATGAAAAAAAAAATTCAGTTGCTGCAATGATAGGACCAAAATATCCTATCTTGACTGCTTCTTTGGATCCAGATAATGTGATGCGATGAGTTGGTTATTAGTTCTATAGTTATTAGTTCATACTTCATACTATGGGCTCTTACTTTTTTTTCGTATTAATTCTAACAAAAACCAACGAGTCACACACTAAGCATAGCAATTCTATCAAAAGAAGAGGTCAATCGAATTTTTATTCAACCTTATAGAATATAGAATTAAAAATGAGAATTGTTTTGATGGAAATTTGATGGAAAAAAGGCTGTCATTCTTTGTTCTATCGTTAAATCAAAACAGAAAGACAAGTCAAGTAAAGGCTTATTATTCCTCGTCTATAAATATCCAAATTTTGATACCCAATACCCCATAGATAGTTCGAAACGTATAGGCGTAATAATCAATTTTCGCGCGAATGGTTTGTAGGGGAACCCTACCCTTTCTTATCCAGTCAACACGTGCCTTATCTTTTCCACCGAGACGGCCCGCGATTTGTATTTTAATTCCTTTTGCCCCGGCTTGTTTGCCTAATTCAATAGCCTTTTTCATTGCTTTTCGAAAGAATACCCTATTTTTTAATTGTACGGCTATAAATTCTGCAAGAATTTTAGGGTGTCCATAAGGTTTTGCAATTTGTTTAATAGTAATGTTGAGTTTTCGGTTCACACAATTCAATTCTTTTTGTACGTTTATT